AATGATTAAGTGCCCATTATATAGAAATAATGAATCGTAAATTAAATTAAATAGAGTTCTGGTTCGAATTCCATAGGATCCATAGGATAAGTATTGTCTATAATGATAGATAAATGAAAAGGCTTCCTGACGATTTTTTATTCATCTACTTGATTTGATATTTTTAAAATAAAATCGATTTTATTTTAAAAATGCCTTAGTTGAACTTGAAAATCCACTCATTGAAACTGAAAAGCAAATTAAGTAAACAATTAAATTGGATTCGTTGGATGGTACCAACAAAATGGAGTGCTAAACCCCGTTCGTTTCGTATTGAATTGAATTAATCGATCACCTTGCTATCGAACATTTATTTTGGATTCAAAATTTTTTGAAAAAGAAATTCGACATATTTTTTATTTTTATTTTTATTTATTATTATGAGAATCAATCCTACTACTTCTGGTCCTGGAGTTTCCGCGTTTGAAAAAAAGACCCTGGGGCGGATCGCTCAAATCATTGGCCCGGTGCTAGATGTAGCCTTTCCACCGGGCAAGATGCCAAATATTTACAACGCTTTGGTAGTTAAAGGGCGAGATGCTGTTGGACAACAAATTAATGTGACTTGTGAAGTCCAGCAATTATTAGGAAATAATCGAGTTCGAGCTGTAGCTATGAGTGCTACAGATGGTTTAATGAGAGGGATGGAAGTGATTGACACGGGAGCTCCTCTAAGTGTTCCAGTCGGCGGGGCGACTCTAGGACGAATTTTTAACGTGCTTGGAGAACCTGTTGATGATTTAGGTCCTGTAGATACTCGCACAACATCCCCTATTCATAGATCTGCCCCTGCCTTTATACAATTAGATACAAAATTATCCATTTTTGAAACAGGAATTAAAGTAGTAGATCTTTTAGCCCCTTATCGGCGTGGGGGAAAAATAGGACTTTTCGGGGGAGCTGGGGTGGGGAAAACAGTACTAATTATGGAATTAATTAACAACATTGCGAAAGCTCATGGAGGTGTATCCGTATTTGGCGGAGTAGGGGAACGTACTCGTGAAGGAAATGATCTTTACATGGAAATGAAAGAATCTGGAGTAATTAATGAAGAAAATATTGCAGAATCGAAGGTAGCTCTAGTCTATGGTCAGATGAATGAACCACCGGGAGCTCGTATGAGAGTTGGTTTGACTGCCCTAACTATGGCGGAATATTTCCGGGATGTTAATGAACAAGACGTACTTCTATTTATTGATAATATCTTCCGTTTCGTCCAAGCAGGATCAGAGGTATCTGCTTTATTGGGTAGAATGCCTTCCGCTGTGGGTTATCAACCCACTCTTAGTACCGAAATGGGTTCTTTACAAGAAAGAATTACTTCTACCAAAGAAGGATCCATAACTTCCATTCAAGCTGTTTATGTACCTGCGGACGATTTGACTGACCCCGCTCCTGCCACGACATTTGCGCATTTAGATGCTACTACTGTACTATCAAGAGGATTAGCCGCTAAAGGTATCTATCCAGCAGTAGATCCTTTAGATTCAACATCAACTATGCTCCAACCTCAGATTGTTGGTGAAGAACATTATGAAACTGCGCAAAGAGTTAAACAAACTTTACAACGTTACAAAGAACTTCAGGACATTATAGCTATCCTTGGGTTGGACGAATTATCCGAAGAGGATCGCTTAACTGTAGCAAGAGCACGAAAAATCGAGCGCTTCTTATCTCAACCCTTTTTCGTAGCAGAAGTATTTACGGGTTCCCCGGGGAAATACGTCGGTCTAGCAGAAACAATTAGAGGGTTTAAATTGATCCTTTCCGGAGAATTAGATGGTCTCCCTGAACAGGCCTTTTATTTGGTAGGGAACATTGATGAAGCTACAGCGAAGGCTACGACTTTAGAAACGGAGAACAACTTGAAGAAATGACCTTAAATCTTTGTGTACTGACTCCCAATCGAATTGTTTGGGATTCAGAAGTGAAAGAAATCATTTTATCTACCAATAGTGGACAAATTGGCGTATTACCAAATCACGCGCCTATTGCTACGGCTGTCGATATTGGTATTTTGAGAATACGTCTTAACGAACAATGGTTAACGATGGCTCTGATGGGCGGTTTTGCTAGAATAGGCAATAATGAGATTACTATTTTAGTAAATGATGCGGAGAAGGGTAGTGACATTGATCCACAAGAAGCTCAGCAAACTCTTGAAATAGCAGAAGCTAGCTTAAGGAAAGCGGAAGGAAAGAGACAAATAATTGAGGCAAATCTAGCTCTTAGACGAGCTAGAGCCCGAGTAGAGGCTATCACTGTGATTTCGTAACTAGTTAGTGCCTTCCGAATAATCAATAATCATCAAAGGAACTTCTGTATAAACAGAAGTTCTGTTTATACACCCTATTTTTTATTTTTCTAATTTTATAAATAGAATCATAAGTGGAATCGGATTCTAAATACAAGGAAAAATTTTTGAATTCAAAAAAGAAAAAAATGAAATATATAAAGAATGGAAAAAATAAAAAATTAATAAAACAAGATGGATAGAAAAACTTATTAGATACCATTGATTTTGATATCTAATAAGGTCTACCTACTATTGGATTTGAACCAATGACTCCCGCCGTATGAAAGCAATACTCTAACCACTGAGTTAAGTAGGTCTTTTAGAATCACAAAGAGAAAGAAATGGAACTCGTCGCATCGACGGATTATAAATGGAATATCATTTATAAGCAATACCAATCAAACATATCGCACAAATAAGATGTTGCATCATGGAATATTTATCTTGACAAGAGATTGTCGACATGATAAAATATGTATCACAAGCACAAGGGCTATAGCTCAGTTAGGTAGAGCACCTCGTTTACACGCGCGCCAATGTTTTTCAGAGGAGTACATCATGTAATCAAAAGACTTATTGAGAAGGTAATGTCTTACTCCATGACTTTTAGGGAATAAGAGAACAATAGCTTGACAAAGGGGTTCGGTCTAATTTAGGTGCTCTTTTTAGCCGCCAAATAGAACCCATCTTAGATTTCGATTTAAGATATTGATAGGGTGAATACCCAGTTTATTCAATGCTAGGCATAATGAGTATAAGGACCTCCAAAATTCTCTTTTTGTCCTATCCTATGAACTTTAAGGTGTATGAAGTTTCATATTTGATTCTTTATTAAGCAGAAGCGGGGCAATGGAGACTTCATTTAACTTAGGTTGATCTAAGCCAAAAGCAGACCTACGTCAGGGTAGTCCTTCTTTGAAACACTTTGGTAATGCTCTCTGATCGGAATCTAAATAATAAATCAGAGCAGGGGGAGCCATCGTCTTATCTTTCTGTCAAGAGAATTATGGTAGACTAAATGATTAGTTATATCAATTAATGTATCAGTTAATGAAAGAGCCCAATGCAAAAAAATGCATGTTGGGTCTTTGAAGCAGTTCAAATCATTTTTATTACAATAAGTTTGATCTGTTTTACCGAGAAGGTCTACGGTTCGAGTCCGTATAGCCCTAAAAGAAAATGAAAAAAAAAGGGCATTTCAATAGATCCAATCGGTATTTTTTCTAATCTTGACTAAACAAACCAAATTTTCTTCATTATTAATCTACGATTAATTACATATTAATTTTCCTCTCCTACTCTCCGCACGCAATACAATTCCGCAATACAATAAAAGAGTTAGTGATACTTCTTTGCCTTTGGAATACCTATATAACCTTAGTTGATTTTTATAATCAAAATCATTCCATGAACTCGGTTAAAAACACACTTCAACCTAATCTAACAAAAATGGAATCCACTAGTAATAAGTTACATGGGTTTAGGAAGAACTTACTCTGTTTCTATATTTAGTTTAGGAACAGTCGAAGTTTGAAAAATAAAGATCTTTGCTAACTTTCATTGTTAACATTGTCAAATAGGTTTTTCTTGGTATATGTTACTTGATAAAATAAAGCGCAAAACAAAAGAGTTTTTTGCTGTATTAAATCAATAGAAATTCCGAAATCAATAATCAATACTAAATCACTACTCAATAGAAGTTCCTATTCTAATAATAATAATATATATTTATTATTATTAGAATATATATATTTTCAATATTATTTCTATTTTAATATTATTTCTATTTCTATATATATAGAATAGAATATTAGTAGAATAGAAATTATAGAATAATAATTGAAATATTATTGTATAATATAATAATTTATCTAATAAATATCGAATAGATAGGTTTTAATAAATTAATAAATACTTAATAATTTCAATACTTTCAATACTTAAAAAAAAATCGAAAATTAAGAATTCAATTTTGAATTCCTTGTTTTCGATTTTTTTTTCTATTTTAGAGAGAATCCGGAGTGGGGTGAAAAAGCGAGAATAAAGTCTTATCCGTATAAGAGCAATAAGCAATATATTTATACTATATCAAGATCGAAATCAATTTGAAGTAAATAGAAACATTATCGTGAATGAATATTGAAAGGAAACATGTACCACAAACGAGACATGTAACACAGCAACCAAACAAAACGAGTTGGTTCAACAAAAATAAATTGTTAAGAGTTATGAATCAGTTGACAATTAATTCCAATTCGACTCGACTAATCTAGTCTATTTCCCTCATTCATAGGAGTGTACCTATGGTTCTGCTTTACGAATATGATATTTTCTGGACATTTCTAATAATATCAAGCGTTATTCCTATTTTGGCATTTCGAATTTCCGGAGTTTTATCCCCCATTACCAAAGGTCCAGAGAAACTTTCTAGTTATGAATCGGGTATAGAACCAATGGGCGATGCTTGGTTACAATTTCGAATCCGTTATTATATGTTTGCTCTAGTTTTTGTTGTTTTTGATGTTGAAACAGTTTTTCTTTATCCATGGGCAATGAGTTTCGATGTATTAGGAGTATCTGTATTTATAGAAGCTTTCATTTTCGTGCTTATCCTAATTGTTGGTTTAGTTTATGCATGGCGAAAGGGAGCATTAGAATGGTCTTA